CCCTTTGTTTCTGATGATGTTTTTGAAGAATCGGATCCGGTGATTGATTCATAGTATCTCTTCCGAAGCAAGAAGAAAGAAGGAATCAATCGATTTTCTGGATGACACAACACAATAGGGATTTCTCCAGATGGGGCACCCTGCAAATCATTTCTATACTAATGGAAGCTTACTCTATCAAAATCAAAAAGGTTGTCCTCTTCGGCCTGTACATAACATACCATTACTAGTAATTCCCGACATCGCGCAGAAAAACAGTATAAACAAAGCAAACAAAAGGCTTTTCATGATTTTTTTGATCATACATAATTGCATAGCTCAACAAGAATTCGGCTCTTTTTACCAACTTGCTGTTGAGGAATCCATGGATCTAGAAATTCATTTCGGCCAATTGAACCTTCTCAAATTGTTTCTTTTTCAGAACCAAAAAGATTTGTGCCAGAATAACAGCTGCCAAGAAGAACAAAAGCCCTTGGACGCGTAATGGGTCTTGAAGTACTATTTCTGCATCTCCCTGACCAAATCCACCCACATTGGGATTACTCGTTAATGGTTGATCAAGCTTGATGTATTCACCCTCTGAAACAAGAAGTTCTGGTCCTGGAGGTATAATATCAACCACTTGGCGCCCATCCGAGGCATCCGCTATGGTTATTTCATATCCCCCTTTTTCTTTACGTACTATTTTGCTTACTAGACCTGCTGCTGTAGCATTATATACTGTATTGTTACTCTTGCTCCCATCAGGATAAATCTGACCCCTCCCCCTGTTCCCACCTACATATATGGGATATTTTAAATAGTGAACCTCTTTCTTCGTAGCAGGATCTGGGGAAAGAATGGGAAAGACAATTTCATTATATTTCTGACCAGGAACAGGACCTATCACAAGAATATTTCTTTTAGTGGGGCGATAATTCTGAAAAGACAGATTACCCATCTTTTCTTTCATCTCGGGAGAAATACGATCAGGGGGAGCTAATTCGAATCCCTCGGGTAAAATAAGAACAGCCCCCACATTCAAACCCCCCCTCTTACCATTAGCAAGAACTTGTTTCAGTTGCATATCATAAGGGATTCTAACAACTGCTTCAAATACAGTATCGGGAAGCACAGCTTGTGGAACCTCAATATCCACGGGCTTATTAGCCAAATGACAATTGGCACATACAATACGCCCAGTGGCTTCTCGTGGATTTTCATAACCCTGCTGCGCAAAAATAGGATATGCATTTGAAATGGAGGTCCGAGTTATTACATATATCATGATCAATACGGAAATTGCTCGAGTCATCTGTTCCTTTACCCAAGAAAGGGTGTTTCTATTTTGCATGGTCCAATCATTGATCCCGGAAATTTCTACAATAAATTAGGTAGGTAGCTAGTATAGTTCCCTATCCACGATTCTGTCATTGTACTGGAATATAGGATGGACGGGTGGAAGTATAAAGAATGGTTAAGGGTTTGAATGATTTGTTTATGTATGAAGTGACATTATGATTTGATTGATATGAGATGAAACGAGTTCTTCATTCATTCATTGAATGATAAATCACTACAAGTGAAGGAGATACACGATTTAAAAAATGGAAGATCCAATATTTCAAAATTGTATCTATAATGACTGGAAAAGTGGAAACGAGACCGGATATAACTTGCTCATTATGAGCAAATCCAAAATCTTTGTAGACCAAACCAATCATTAGTTCCCAACCATGAGGCGAGTGGAATCCAATACACAAATCAGTTAATAAAAGAATAGAAAAAGCTTTTATTGTGTCGCTTAAGTTATAGAAGAATTCCTGAACCCAAGAATTAAGAATGACAAGTTCTTCATTACCCAGAATAGAATAAGCACTTAGAATAGTGAAACAGATTATATTTGTTGAGAAATGCAAAATGATATGGATATGATCTTGATTGTGCATTCTGACCAATTGTATCGTTTCTTTGTAGATTCCTATACGAATCTTTTGTATATGTGTCTCCGAATACTCCTTTATCAGTTCGTCCAACAGGAACAGTTCTTCTAATTCTATAAATCTTTCTAGAACCTTCTTCTCTTGAATATCATTCAAAAAGGTTTCGGATTGCCTGGTATTCCACCAATTAATAACCCAAGATTCAAGACTTTTATTAAATGAGAGAGAGATCCCCCAGGGCAGAAATACTATAGATGCAAGATATGGGAAGGGAGTCAATGCTTTCCTTTTTGGCACTTTCAATCTATGAATTGTTAATGAACCTGCTAGATTCGTCGACTCTGTCTGATATTTCTATGAAGTACAAGTTCTATAACAAGGTATGGAACCTATTGATCTATTTCCCATTGTGTAATTGTTTAGTCCTTGGCTCTAGAAAGAATATAGAATAAGGGTCCATTTCGAATGAAGAGATAATGAAATATTGTTTCCAGCTATCTCAATTGGTCAAATTCGGACCAATTACATCTTCATTTGTTGCATTCAACGAATGCCCGAAAGAACCACTTGAAGTAACAAACATGAATATTATTCGTATTTCGAGACGGAAGAGCTCCCCTTGGCTCAATCAATTATTTCGAAATGTTTCACTGATTACCCACAGCCCAGGAGAGGGAATATCTCTGAAAAATACGTATGATGAAATCCGAAATGAAATGACTGGCGAAACGGGAAATAAATTGGATGGTTATGAGAGATCCAATCATTTAGTCATCAAGGAACAAAAGAGAGGATAAAAAGAAAGATCAATTCACAAAAGAGAGAGAATTGACAAGATATGATCCATTTGTATCTAACGTATCCATTCGAAATATTGGGCCTCAAAATATGAATTAGGTACTTTGAAATATTCTGATATCTGTGATGAATACATACTTATTAGACTTGGTTTGTTACGAATATGAAAGAATTGAGTTGAGTTCCATACGCATGAAAAATCATTTTGGTGAACAAAAATTGCTTCTTATTATGCTTGTTCCGTATACGTCCGCGCGCTCTATTCTATGGGCCGCAGCAGTATTTCCAATGCAATGGAACGGGGGAAATAGAATCTAACAAGTTTTGCTCGAACGGGCGTTCGGAAAAAAGATGAATATCAATTCTCTTCCAAATTTTATGAAAAAGAGGATTACAAGGTTCCGGTTCCCTCCCCCATAAGGTTCCGGTTCCCTCCCCCATAAGGTTCCGGTTCCCTCCCTCATGCGGAGAAAGCATTCATTCCTCGCTCGATTCATTTCAAAATACTTCAATTGGTACGCGCAAGAAATAGGCCCATTCAGCAGCTTTTTGTTCAATTTCTAATGGACTTAAATTCTCATCAGTACGAGTCAAGGGAATGTCTCCCCGGCCTCTGATTTCCATATAAAGGACACGGCGAGGATAAAGACCCTCTTTAACTTCCATTCTGATCGACTGGATATCTCTCATACGGAATCGAAGGAAGATGCGGCGATTTATTCCAGGAAATCCCCAACGAAAAATGCACACTATTCCTTCTTTTCGATCGAATCTGTCATAACCACTACCTACATTCCACGAAATTGTGCACCACAAATAGGAGCTAATGAACAGACCTGCGATACCATAGAAACACATCACGATACCTTGTGGAAAAAAAAGGATTTGCTGAGACGGGAATAAGGATATCAGATTCCGACCAAGATAACTAGAAATTCCAACCAATAAGAAGCCTATTGACCCTAAAAAAAGGATACATGCCCAGCAGAAATTACTTGTTTTTCGAGAACCCGTTATCAGTTCTATCCATATACGTTCTGATCGCCAGTTCATACTAGATCCAGTTGCATTCTATTGGAATTGAGAGAATAACCCAAATCCATTTGACTTTTTTGCTCCCAAAGTCACTCTCATCAACTAGCACTGTAAACCATCAGGAGTAATTCATCGAATTGGTTAGATATAAAATAAAAAAGATCCCCTTCATATGATCCCACTATGTCTGGATATATCTACATATATATACATTTTGATTCCAGATATCCGATCTATTTGAAAACAGCTATATCCGCATACACATGCATTTATCCATATATCTTGTATCCACATGTATAACAGCCCCTTCATTTGTGTTCGGAGGCAGCCATATCATATGTCGTACCATTTCCACTAAATGGATATCCGTATTACGATCCAAGGTTTGAAAGAAATTGATGAGATTGGGTCCCATCAGATCTAGACAATCTTGTTTTTTTGAACATGAAGAGATAAAGAAGCCATTGCAATTGCCGGAAATAATAGGCCTACTAAAGGCACAAAAATAGAGGGTAAGTTAAGATCTGTCATAGAATGGGTGCCTCAATTTAATATTTCTACCTGTTATAAAGATATCTATGATAAGTATATCTATTATAAGTATATTATAAGTGCAAGGAATGTAGAACTAAATGAGTGTACCTATTCATCTTTCTCCACGAACTAGATGTATGATAATACACTTTATTATTCTTGTTCCCCCGCCCCTATTTTCTAAGAAAGAGTTTCTTACGAGTTCCTGAAAGATTCGTTAGAATTCGATCCAACAGAGATTCATAGTCAAAAATAGAGGGCTCTCGGGAGGTATAGAAATATGCAAGACTTCTATCTGTTAATTATAACATCTGATACGTATGAAGGGAACACAAAATGATTTTGGATTTCCCTAATTACGCGGAACGAAGAATCAACTTTAACTTCTGATTCTTACTACAATTAGAACTTATGTGAGAACAGAAACCCCCGTTCTTGTTATTTCGATTCAGATGAACTAAAAACTTGTTCGCTACAAATAACTAAACCTAGCGCTCTACTTTTATTTGTATTTGTTTATTTGATTCAAGGGAAAGAACCCGTGGAGCTGAAATAACTCACTTGGAACACCTTTTAAAGGATTACGTGGTACGATTAGATCCAATAAGCCCTTATGGAATAAATACTCAGACGATTGAAAATCGTCGGGTACTGTCATCTTCAATGTTTGTTCAATTACTCTTTTACCCGCAAACGCAATGTGGGCATTGG